TTTTCAGTCCTCTGCTCTACCAGCTGAGCTATCCCGACCATTCACGACGCATCATCCTCATTTTATTTTAATATAGGACTTGGGTCTATGTCAATTAAAAAAACTAAAAGATATTACAAAGTATTATCCAGGCCCTTGTAGAATTTCTTGTATCTTCAAAAAGAAAACTTTGTAAGTTTCAATACAGTACAAATAATGATATGGATTGTTAATTATTCAAATTTAACACATTATTCAAAGATGCTGATTTACATTTGTACACGTATCATTATCATATATATCACACACAAGGCTTGTGATAAGAAAACATTTTTCTGCTCAGATAGGTTTGTGAAAGAGTAGAGTGAGAATGACTGAGAAACATAACCAATTTCGAGTCGATAATAAAATGAGAAGATAAATAATTAGGGAGGCAACGAGGCAACCAGGTCTTTTTGGGGATAGAGGGACTTGAACCCTCACGATTTCTAAAGTCGACGGATTTTCCTCTTACTATAAATTTCATTGTTGTCGATATTGACACGTAGAATGGGACTCTATCTTTATTCTTATCCGATTAATCAATTCTTAAAAAGATCGATCAGACTATGATGGAGTGAATAATTTGATCAATGACTATTTTTCATCTAAATAGATATATAAAAATTATAGAACCGGTTGGAGTCGTCATTAATCATTTTTAATCATTTGGCGATAGTATTTCAGTAAGTATACATATGTATATATGTTTCATCCTTTCGGAAGTTTCGATGGAAGGATTCCTTTACGAACACAACGCCGCCAACCCCATTTGTTAGAACAGCTTCCATTGAGTCTCTGCACCTATCCTTTATTTATTCTCGCTTTCTGAAACCCTTGTTTGTTTTCATAAAACGGGATTTGGCTCAGGATTGCCCATTTTTAATTCCAGGGTTTCTCTGAATTTGAAAGTTATCACTTGGTAGGTTTCCATACCAAGGCTCAATCCAATTAAGTCCGTAGCGTCTACCAATTTCGCCATATCCCCCCTTTTTTTGTGATGTGATTAGGATCACATCATGATGCCGTTTACCCCTTTTCGTTCATTTCCATTTTTATTATGCTGGAACCGTGGAATTCATTAGATATTGATTCCTGTATTGAAAAGTGTTTGCTCCTATTTGATTTCGTATCTATCTTCTTTCATCTCTATTGGAAACCATACTTGGTCCAATCAGAAATTCAATATAGATATATACCACATAACATATATCTATTATAATATATATATTAGACTTATACATGTCCCTATTTCTATCATTTTTAGTGTGCAATTTTTAATACTTGAACGGTCGATTCTTTTTTTTTTTCGTCTTAGGTTTCGCCTTTCCGAATGAAACCATAGGAATGTTTCATTATGATCTGGATTGCACTTTTCTCTTTTTATCCTTTTCTTAGGGAAGACCATAATAAATAATAAAAAAAACGACAAAGGGCAATTTAGTAATTTCAAATTTCATTAATAGCCATAACTAATCGAATGGATATAATTAATCAATTAATTATTCCGTTAATTTCGAATTAGTTATCAATGAGTTATCAATGAATATTAATGAAATAGGAAATTCTTTTTTATTATATAAATTCTATATTTTCGATTTCAAATATATATAATAATTAATTATATTAATTAATTATATTAATTTAATATATTCTACGATTCTAATTATAGAATAAGATTCTAACTTAATTACTAGAACTTAATTACTAGATTATATTACTAACTTTAGTTACCAAATTCGATTTCAAATTCGAAATATAACTAAATATATAGAAATATAAAACTATGTACTAAAATATTTTATTTCGAATTTATATTTTATATAGTTATAATATAGTTATAGTTTTCTTTTATTTTTATTATTTTTATATAGTAATTATATAGTTTTTATATAGTAATTATATAGTAAAATATAAAAAAACAATATTAAAAAAAATAGTAAATTAAATATGGATTAAATATGGATATACTAAAAAAATCTTAGTATCTAATTAAACAAATTAAGATATTTATTATTGATAAACATATATTTGAGAAATAGATCTAAATTAATAGATCAAAATGAAATGTTTTTGGAAATTAGATTTTCCATTCTTATTCGTTTCTATAGTTGAATTTTTTTACATTTATATCATATTTCTTATGAAATAGCTAAGAATAAAAAGTTAAGATCTTAGTAGCAGTAGTTTACTAAATTAGTATACGTGTACAATTTATATTATGCGAGCCCGCTTAGCTCAGAGGTTAGAGCATCGCATTTGTAATGCGATGGTCATCGGTTCGATTCCGATAGCCGGCTTTTCTCCATTTGTTTTATTTTTTAGATAATTGATAATATGAAATCAAAGTGAAAAGCTTCTTTGCCCTTTCCTAAAGGTCACCGAGCCCTTTCTATTATTTCATAGAAACTTCCAATTATGAATAAAAATGGGATTGGAGGGGTTTGGTCTCTGTAGAACAAATCAATCAAGAAAAGAGCCCTTCATTTTTTTTCTATTATTTCAAATTCTTTTTCTTTTTTATTTATATAATTTATATTTTTTTTTATATAATACAATTATATATCTAATATTTATATACAATAAGGTCCGGATATTGATACAATTCCTCTAATTATTCTTTGTAATACTTCAGTAAATTTCGCTTCATTTATCATATTTTAGTTTAGTTTTAATTTTGGTTTATGAAATTTCATAAAAAAAAGGAGTCTTTATGTCGCGTTACAGAGGACCTCGTTTCAAAAAAATCCGCCGTCTGGGGGCTTTACCGGGGCTAACTAGTAAAAAGCCTAGAGCCGGAAACGATCTTCGAACCCAATCGCGCCCCGGCAAAAAATCGCAATATCGTATTCGTTTAGAAGAAAAACAAAAATTGCGCTTTCATTATGGTCTTACGGAACAACAATTACTTAAATACGTTCGTATCGCCGGAAAAGCCAAAGGGTCAACCGGTCAGGTTTTACTACAATTACTTGAAATGCGTTTGGATAACATCCTTTTTCGATTGGGTATGGCTTCGACTATTCCTCAAGCCCGCCAATTAGTTAACCATAGGCATATTTTAGTTAATGGTCGTATAGTAGATATACCAAGTTATCGATGCAAACCCAGAGATATTATTACGGTGAGAGATGAGCAAAAATCTAAGGCTCTGATTCAAAATCATCTTGATTCATCCCCCCCGGAGGAATTACCAAAACATTTGACTCTTCACCCATTACAATATAAAGGATTAGTCAATCAAATAATAGATAGTAAATGGGTCGGTTTGAAAATAAATGAATTGCTAGTTGTAGAATATTACTCTCGTCAGACTTAACCCTAACTAAAATAACATAGGGTTCGGCCAATTTTGCCCCCTTTTTTCGCTTAAGTAAAGGGACTGAGTTAAGTTAAGGGGTTTGGTCTGGGGATTTTTCTCTCATTCATGTATCTCTAGATCAGTAGGGGATTTTAATTCCTTGTCCATTTTGTCCAGTATTTTCGTACCACAGAAATTAGGATTAGGAATAAAGAATCCATATCAAAGAAAAGATACGGGCTAGCTGTTGGAGTATCCATTCTTATTTGATGCATTGTGGCCAGTAACATTGATGAATTAGGTGAAGGATACGGAAAGAGAGGGATTCGAACCCTCGGTAAACAAAAGTCTACATAGCAGTTCCAATGCTACGCCTTCAACCACTCGGCCATCTCTCCTACATAATGATTATGGCCCAAAAACCGAGTAAATAGTGAGTCATTTATATTCATTTTTTATAGGTATGTACATTCTATTTTCACTATAAAAATGTAACTCTAAAAGTATAAAACTTTTCATCAAAGATAAATCCTTCCTCCGAGGCTCGGGATAAAGATAATTTTTTTATGAAAAAAATTGTAAAATTTAAATAAAGATATATATCTATTCATGTTTGCGAAGATATCAGCCCTTTCTAATATTTATACCGGATTAAATCACTCAATTGGAACGAATCCACCGATCGATCTATTTTTTTAGACTATGTTTAATGGCTACCTTTATACCACGATTCTATTTAGTTTAAACTAAAATAATAGTTTAAACTATTATTCCATTTTCATAAAAATTCTAAAATCCCTTTCCTGTTTTCGATTTTTCAACAAGAATTCCTTACTTCAACCTCTTAACCCATAGATTTATTCCAAATTCATGAACCGCCCTTCGGATTTTTATATTTGATTGTATGCGTATACCCACTATACACACAACACAAAACAGACGGTATTCCATTTTAATCATAGAATTATTATTCGACTCTTTTTCCTCTTTGGAATCAAAACTTCTCAAATTATCCTAATCTCTAGGAGAAATTCTTTGATTCTTCAACTTCAATGAAATTCGGAATAGTTCCCTTCATTTTTCTATTACTACATTTGGATGAAATCTAATCGGATTCAAATATTAAAAATTTTTTATTGATTCCTGTCAAAAATAAACAATTTGAGTAACAAGGGCGTCTTTTTGTTTTAATGAATCCATTTTTACGTTATTTCGTACTGTACAATTCCTTTGTTTGTGGGATCATTTTCTCACGAAAGGAAATTCAAAAAAATTATAGAATGGATTAATACACCTATGTCTAGATCTGGGATAAATGGAAATTTTATTGATAAAACCTTTTCAATTGTAGCCAATATCTTATTACGAATAATTCCGACAACTTCAGGAGAAAAAGAGGCATTCACCTATTACAGAGATGGTGCGATTTGATTATTTTTATTTTTTTTTTACCGCTCTCAGTCTTAAGAGAAAGACAACATTATTATTAATTATTCGGAATAGGAAGAAAAAATTATTGAAAAAAATCTACGCTTGTTGAAGGTGAAGTTTGTAAATAAAGCAACCCCTTCTATCGTGTATCCCCGATTAATGCAGCCTCAGATGCTTCAATTGTCGATTCTAGAGTATTGAGCGAAAGGTTACACCTATAGGTTAAGTTAACCCTACTCCACTAGTACCAATAGGAGGCATAGGGGAAGAAGCACTACCCCTAGGAATCAACACACGAAAACTTTGTTAGAAATGATTCCCTTTACTTATCAGGATCGGGACTAACAAGAATGGTTGGGACAACAAACATCCATCTCGTTCGTATTTTGGATACCCGTATAACCATCGAAGACTGTTGAAGTGACTAATTCCTGCAAATTTAAGGGCGTTGAAGACAAAGAAATTGTTGGGGTCGCCTTTTTTATCTAATATAATACCAACATGCTTGATGTTAAGGAAAGATCTTTTACAAGAAGGTTGGCTAGAGATTTCTTGTAAAAACACCAGCCCCGCTCAGTTTATAATGAAAATCTTTCAATCTTTTTTGATTCCATGTCTTTTTTTCATTATGCACAGAAAGGAGGAGCCGTATGAGGTGAAAATCTCACGTACGGTTCTGGAACGGAGATTCTTTGAATCGAATGACGACCGTAACGGATGTCGGCTCAATCCGAAGGAAATTATGCGGAAGCTTTACAGAATTATTATGAAGCTATGCGACTGGAAATTGATCCTTATGATCGAAGTTATATACTCTATAACATAGGCCTTATCCATACAAGGAACGGAGAACATACAAAAGCTTTGGAATATTATTTTCGGGCACTAGAGCGAAACCCGTTCTTACCACAAGCTTTTAATAATATGGCCGTGATCTGTCATTACGTGCGACTATCTCCACTATAGAAATAAAAAAAAAGGGAAAGAAGAAATCCGTTAATAAATACTATAAAAAAAGTAGGCTTTCTACATATGTATCGTTCAAAACAACGATTTTTATCAGCTGTAGTAAAGAAATAAACTTCATATTAAAGTAGAAATATTAATATGAAGAAATAGGTATGCCTAAATACTTTATTCTATGGATAAAGGATCTAATTGATAGAGGAAGCGCCGTAAAGATAAATTCGCGAGGTTTTGGTCCGATACAATAAGAACTGCTTACTTATGTCATGATATGAGATAAAAGTTAGGAATCAACTTATGTAATAAAGTGGATCCCCTAAGGTATTGAGCAGCGGTGTAGCATCAGATCCCAAAGATAGTAAGTCTTTTCCTTCTTATGAAGGAAGGTCTTTTTCAAAGATTCTATATAAATTTATATATGAAACCGAGATAGTTACCTTTACAGAAAATTCTAATGATAGTGAAAATGCTTATGCTTTATTGTTCTGAAGGTGGGAGAAAAGATAAAACTGATTATTAAGAAAATTTTTAGTTTGAAACTCATGTAATTAACCTCTTTCTTTTGGTTAACTCGAGAAAAAAAGGGATCGCGATATATCTATGAGAAATCTCATTCAATTAGATACGATAGATTACATCAAAAGAATTTGACCGCTGAGCCGTATGAGGTCGGAAACTCTCAAGTACGGTTCTAAGGGAAGGAATTTACCCCCCTATTCCGACCGGGGAGAACAGGCCGTTCAGCAAGGGGATTCGGAAATTGCGGAGGCTTGGTTCGATCAAGCCGCCGAGTATTGGAAACAAGCTATAGCGCTTACTCCTGGCAATTATATTGAAGCACAGAATTGGTTGAAGATTACAAGGCGGTTTGAATAAGAACACTGTTATGTTTATTTAGTTATTTAGTTTCCATTTCTAATTTTTTCTATTTCTATTTGTTATAATTAATTATTTGTTGTCCCTATCGGTCGTCAAATAACTAAAACGGATCGTTTTTCTGGGAAGAACCAATCAAAGAATTTCATTATATCCCTTCTAAAGATCGTTCTATTTCGTCTAATATTTCGTAGGAATAAACGATATACAGATCGATATACAGATCGATATACAGATAAATCGATATACAGATAAAGTAGAGAATCTTTTTAGTTTCTGCTTTTAAAACTAATAAAAAAACCTTCGAATAACTAAATATAAATACTGAGATGTCTCTTAGTTTAGTAATTACTTCTCGCCAAATTTTGAATAGAGTACGGAATAGAGTCACATTAATATGTTATATGCATGCAAGACATAAAGTATAAAGTAGTTCCGTTTAGTAACTTATAATTGAGATATGAATACACTAGATTGCACAAAAAAATGGTTTTTGAGTCAATTCAAAGCCAAGAAAAAGGGTTTATAAGATTAAAAAGGTCCGTTAAGCGCCTCACAGATATGTCATAATAGATCCGAACACTTGCCCCGGATCGACTTCCAGATCATAATTGCTCTAGTGAATAACTAAAGAAAATAGATAGATGGGAGATGTGAAGAGAAAAAAACTAAGTCTAAACATCTCTCATAGGTTCACTAATTACTTAACTATTTATTGGCGGGTCTCTTTGTATGTGTTGTCCGGAAAGAGGAGGACTCAATGATTATTCGTTCGCCGGAACCAGAAGTTAAAATTTTGGTAGATAGGGATCCCGTAAAAACTTCTTTCGAGGAATGGGCCAGACCTGGTCATTTCTCAAGAACAATAGCTAAGGGGCCTGATACTACCACTTGGATCTGGAACCTAC